TGTTAGACATAAAAAAGTAGCTATCATCCCCTTTTCTGAGGAATAATATGGTTTTCTAATTTGATTGCCCAATAAGCTTATCAAATGAATTGTAATTACAATTGAAACAATAGAAAAGGAAATATGAGTTAATATATGCTCTAAAGTTGAAAATATCATAAAAATGAAAAAACGGGGGATCCCCCCGTATTAATTAAGAAATAGAAATTGGGAATTTAATTTAATTTTATTATAGGATCTATTTGATATCTTTTAGAAGATGGCATGCCGCCACTCGGACTCGAACCGAGATGCTCTAGCACTGCTTCCTAAGAGCAGCGTGTCTACCGATTTCACCATAGCGGCTTGCTCGAACTCATAATAACCTATTTATATTCAATCGTCGAGATTGAACAAGTCAATTCACTCAATTTTAGTAAAGATATAAAAAAAAAAAGAGTTCAAAAAAGTCAATTTAAAGGTTCAGTAGTTTCTTTAAGGTGTCTGGTTTTAGGGCTTTGACGTAGTTTAGCCGATTCTAAAATACGACTCTTGCAACGATAGAATTCTTCGATAGACTCAAAAACTTTTTTCTTTTATTGTCATTATTTCTGGTTTATCTGATTTAATAAATTCAATTTGAAACACAAACTAAATTTTATCAATGAATCTAAAATATGTCTATTTTGGATTACTCCAAATTGCCACTTGTACATATAATAATAATAATATCTCAACAATTAAGTTCTTTTATTGGATTTTTCATTGGGCTGAAAATTGGATATATATGGAAAATAAATTAAATATAGTATATATAATAAATTAAGAAGTCAGAAAGTTATCCAAAAATCTTTAACACGGAATGGATTAGTTTGAACAATTAATTAATTTGAACTAAAAATATTCTATCTGCCCTTCCTGATAAATATAAAATTTTTTCATTATTTATTCTTTTAAAAGTCGATGGGGAAAAGAAGACTCCCCACCACCAAAATCTGAATGAAAATATACTAAAAAAATCAAATAAAAAATCTTATATATATTTATTTTTTTATTTTTAGAATTTAGAAAGAAGAATACTTCTTCTTTTTATAAGATTAAGAGTCTATTTCATATTGATTAGAATAGGAACTGCCAATTGTTAATTTTATATTAACTTTAATATTAAATTAACAAATTACTGAGATATTAATTACTGATCCAATTTTTTTAGTCAAATCCATTCCAAATTATTCCAATATTTTAGGACTTATTTGTTTGTCGTACAAAAAAACTTTTGGAATTCCCGGTAGAAAGAGATTTCCCTAATGACAAAGCTTTTAATGCCGCCCAATATCCTTTCCTTTTCCAAATATTTTTACGAATACGCTTTTTTGATATCGAAGTACGTTTTTTTGGAACTGCCATTTCAAAAAGAAGAAGTTAGTCATTGTTATAGTTGGATGTGAAAGACATCTATTGTTCAAAACGAATTATTATTTCTTATCTTATATTCATTATCTATTTTTTTTTCTAAAAGATTCTCTTCATAGAAATCTAGATACGTCAAAGATCCGTGAAAATAAAAAATGACTCGAAATAACAAAATTTTGATTCCATACACTCTTTGTAAAACCAAAAATTTTTGGTTTTGAACTCTTAGTTCTCGTTATTTATATCTCATCTGCTATGGGATAGAAATCAAAAGAAATAAAGAACCTAAAATACCTTTATTTTAGTCATTCTATATTTTATTTACATGTAATAAAATACCTTGTAAACTTTTGCCTAATAAATTGAGTCTTTTTTTAGTAAAACTTGAAAAAAAAAAATACACCTAAACTTTCAAACTCGAATGATACTAGTAAAAAATCTGTTAAAGGGTATGTAGTTTGATAAAAAAGGATCTCAGTCATTTTTTATCCTTGCTCGATAAAAAGTTCATTTTAGAGCTATAATCTTATAAACTTTCCAAATATTCCTAATAAATTGTTTTGATTGAAATGGAAAACAATAAATCCCATAATGAATTAGTTAATGAGTTTAAATAAACTAACTAAAATCAAGAGGTTTTATTTCATTAGACCAACGACCTTAGTTAATCCTCTAATTCATATTAGCATCAAGTACTCTTTTTAGCCTAAAATTTTATACTTGCTGTATGAATATTAATAATATTTTTTATTTTCCTACTTTCCTATTATAAGTATTCGTTTTTATATGTCACTTGGTTATATCATTTGACCAATTGTAACTTCTTGTTTTGCATATTTGAACAATTTTGAAAAGACTCAGAATAAATACTAATATAAATATAAATTATTAAATAAGTTAGTGCATATCTTTATTTTTTATTTACTTTTTCGAAAGAGCTAAGATCCGGTGAATCGGAAACAATTAATTAAGAAAAAAAAACTTTTTTTATGGAACAGACATATCAATATGCGTGGATAATACCTTTTCTTCCACTTCCAGTTCCTATGTTAATAGGGTTGGGACTTCTTATTTTTCCGACGGCAACAAAAAGTCTTCGTCGTATGTG